GTTAATAAAATGTTTGTAATTTTTGCATTGCAGTTTTTGTTAAAATTTACAATAGGGTCGGCTAGGCCAAAATTTGGCGGAATTTTATGCGATAAATTAAAGTGATGTGCACGTATATATACAACGCGCATGGCTAACTCATACCCCAACTTGTTAGCCTGCACGCTCTCGAGCCTTCCTTGGTTTAGGGGTTTGACAAGGATAACAGGATTTGCTGAGCGTAGGGGGTAGGGGGGTTTGTCGCGCAGAAGCCAAAAGGGGGGGCATCTATATAAGGGTCAATTGAAGAAGGAATGAATGTGTTATGCACTTGAGTTAGTAATATGTTACTCTTGAGTTATGTCTTTTAATAATTGACTTACTTTATCTTAAACAAGGAAAGTGTTCAACCTTAAACTATAAGTTGCGCTTGCACTCTGATATGCAAGGTGAAAGGAAACCTAAAAAGAGAACCCTATGCATATAAGAGAATGCCCGGCATGTTGGGTAACGAGGAGTATGTATAACACCAGTAACCGGATGCAATTGTAGTAAGGAATAGGGGGGTTACACTTAAAATACCTGAGATTGAAACCAAGATACAAGGAATAATTCATAAAATACCTTAACTTAGTTAAGTGTCCCTGGTTCTATCACGGATAATATGCATTAATGTAGATTGGTTGGTGGGCTCTCACTACTAAGATATACTAAAACAGTATTAGTTGAATATTTCATGAGGAAATCTGAGTTCCATAATTTATTGAATAATTCATCTAACATTAAAATAAATTATTATTGAATTTTAAAAAATTGGTTCATGCACGTCTTAATTGTTAGTACTTGCTTTGGGGTTAAAATAAATGAATGGTGATAATACATATATGAGTACTAATACATTATGTAATATATACATATTATGTACTAAGTCATACATGTCACTATCAGAAGATAGTTTAATTTAGAATTCTGGCTTTGGGAGCCAGGGGGTGGGAGTTAAAATCTCTCTTTTCTGGGCGCTAGGGGGGAATCTAACCTCCGATCTTCGGATTACAAGACCGATGCTTTCAGGCTAAGCTACTAGGGCAAGCTCATTTTAATGCTTTATTTTCCATTCATCCTGCTAGCGGAATAAGGACTAGGAAAAGTGCGAAATATAGGACTGATGCGATTTGTCCAATAATCACATAGGGGTGCTCTACAGGTATACCCCCAATTCATGTCAGGATAAGTATGTCTGCCACTAGGGTCCAGAATAGGAATTGGGTGAGGGGGCGGAATGTTAGTCCGCGTTGTTTAGAGGTGTGTAAGATAGGAACTACTATTAGGATTAAAATGGAGAATAATAGGGCCAGGACACCCCCTAGCTTATTCGGAATAGATCGTAGGATGGCGTAGGCAAACAGGAAGTATCACTCCGGTTTAATGTGTGGTGGGGTTACCATAGGGTTGGCTGGCGTGAAATTGTCTGGATCTCCTAATAAATTTGGGGAAAATAGGGCTAATGATGTAAGGGCTAGTAACATTAGTACGAAGCCAAGAAGATCTTTGTATGAAAAGTAAGGGTGAAAGGAAATTTTATCTGCGTCAGAGTTAAGCCCAGCCGGATTATTAGATCCCGTTTCGTGTAAAAATAAAAGGTGAATTACGGTTGCGGCGGCGATGATAAATGGGAGTAGGAAGTGGAATGCGAAGAATCGCGTAAGTGTTGCATTATCTACCGAAAAGCCCCCTCAGATCCATTGAACAAGAGTGTCTCCCATATAGGGAACTGCTGATAGTAAATTTGTAATAACTGTGGCCCCTCAGAAAGACATCTGTCCTCATGGGAGTACGTAGCCGACGAAGGCTGTCATTATAACCAGTAGAAGGAGAACCACCCCAATATTTCAAGTTTCTTTATACAGGTAAGATCCGTAATATAGACCCCGGGCAACATGTATATAAATACAAATAAAAAAGAAAGATGCGCCGTTGGCGTGTATATTTCGGATAAATCAGCCGTAGTTAACGTCTCGGCAAATGTGGGCTACTGACGAGAATGCGGTTGAGATGTCAGAAGTATAGTGTATGGCCAGGAATAACCCCGTTAGGATTTGCGCAATTAAGCATAATCCTAATAGAGATCCGAAGTTCCATCATACTGAGATATTAGAGGGTGTTGGTAAATCAACTAGTGCATCATTGGCGATTTTTATTAGGGGATGGGTTTTTCGTAGGCTTGCCATTAGTTCTTGTAGTTGAACTACAACGGTGGTTCTTCAAGTCATTGGTCTCGGTTAAAGTCCGAGCAAGAATTATGACCTATTTTATGTTTATATTATTGGTGGCTTTAATTGTGGGTTTAATTGGTGTTGCCTCTAACCCGACTCCTTATTTTGCTGCTTTGGGCCTGGTAGTTGCGGCAGGAGTAGGATGTGGTATTTTAGTTGGGTGTGGTGGATCTTTTTTATCTTTAGTTCTTTTTTTAATTTATCTAGGTGGTATGCTTGTGGTGTTTGCTTATTCAGCGGCCCTGGCTGCCGAGCCTTTTCCAGAAGCCTGAGGGAGTCGTTCTGTTGCTGGCTATGTTCTGGTTTATTTATTAGGGGTTGTACTAATAGCCGGGGTGTTCTGAGGGGGATGATATGAGGGTTCTTGAGTAATCATTGATGAGCTAAAAGAGTTCTCTGTGTTGCGGGGTGACGTGGGTGGTGTGGCTGTTATATACTCCTTTGGGGGGGCAATATTAGTTATTTGTGCTTGGGTACTTCTTTTAACTTTGCTTGTGGTATTAGAGCTTACTCGGGGACTAAGCCGTGGCACCCTTCGGGCAGTCTAAATGACAGTCAGGAGGATGGCGAGGGTTATAGTTAGTAGGAAGATGGTTAGGTAGGTCTTGATCATGCCCCGCTGAATATCACTTGTAATTTTTGACATTACCATTTGGGTGAAAGCTAACCCTTTTGGTCCTGATATTTCGAACCATGTTTGGTCAAGTTTGGTGGCAATTGATTGCCCTAAAGTCAGGTTAAGCTTCGGGGGAAGCCGGTGAATTATTGCAGGGAAGTAGCCTAGCATATTTGAGAAGTTGTGGAGGGACATCGTAGGAGTAATTTTAACTTGCTTATTGGTTATGGCTGTAAGTTCCAGAGCTACTAGTAGTCCAGTGATGGTAACTATTAGGGCCGCTATTTTCAGGGCTATGGGTATCGTTATAACTGGTGTTTTTGAGGGCAGGAAGTTGGATGTAATAATAAGTCCCGCAACAATGCTTCCTCAGGCAAGCCGTTTGATTGGATTAATCACTAGCGGGTTATTCTCATTAATCGGGGACAGTGGCAGGAATCGTGGGGATCCCATGGTTACAAAGAACACAACTCGGAAGCTATAGACGGCGGTGAAGGACGTGGCAATTAGGGTAAGGGTTAGGGCTCAGGCGTTTAGATGGGAGGTGTTTAGGGCTTCAATAATGGCATCCTTCGAAAAGAACCCCGCTAGAAATGGGGTTCCTGTTAATGCTAGGCTCCCAATTGTAAGATAGGTTGAGGTGGCGGGTATTAGGTTATGGAGGCCCCCCATTTTTCGAATATCTTGCTCATCGTTTAGGCTGTGAATAATTGATCCGGAGCAGAGGAACAATATGGCTTTGAAGAAGGCATGCGTGCAGATATGTAGGAATGCTAGCTGTGGTTGATTTAGCCCAATTGTGACCATTATTAGGCCAAGCTGGCTGGATGTAGAAAAGGCTACGATTTTTTTAATATCATTTTGGGTCAGGGCACAGGTTGCGGTAAATAACGTGGTTAGGGCTCCTAAGCAGAGGCAGATTGTCAACACGGTTTCATTATTTTCCATGAGAGGGTGCAGACGAATTAATAAAAAGATTCCAGCCACAACCATGGTACTTGAGTGCAGTAGGGCAGACACTGGCGTAGGGCCCTCCATGGCGGATGGTAGCCATGGATGTAGGCCAAATTGGGCCGACTTTCCTGTTGCTGCAAGGATTAGTCCGATTAAGGGGACTGTTATGTCAAAACTTTTTGATAAGAAGAAAATCTGTTGAATCTCTCATGAGTTAAGGTTTATTGCAAATCAGGCTATGCTAAGGATTAACCCAATGTCACCGACCCGATTGTAGATTACGGCCTGAAGGGCCGCAGTGTTCGCGTCTGCTCGTCCGTATCACCATCCGATTAGGAGGAAGGATATAATTCCCACCCCCTCTCACCCAATAAATAGTTGAAATATATTGTTAGCTGTAACAAGGGTAATCATAGCTACTAGAAAGAGGAGTAAGTATTTGAAGAATCGGTTTATGTTGGGGTCAGAGTGTATATATCACATTGCAAACTCCAGAATTGATCAGGTAACATAGAGGGCAATGGGGGTAAAAATAAGGGAATAGTGATCAAATTTAAAGCTAATGTTTGTGTCGAATATGTGGGTATTTATTCAGTGTCAGTTTGTAGTAACGCTTTCTATCCCCTGGTCCAAAAAGATCATAAGGGGCAATAGGCTAATGAAAAATGCAGTACTGACGGCATTTTTAACATGTGTGCTTGCCCATTCCGGATTTTGAGGCTTGGGGGTCAGCGTTGTCAATAGCGGATAAATAAGAATTGTGATGACTAAAACAAGTGAGGAGGATATAATTAAGGTTGTTGAATTCATAGCTTCCACTTGGATTTGCACCAAGAGTTTTTGGTTCCTAAGACCAATGGATGAACTGTTATCCTTCAGAAGCGTGAGGAAGCCGCGGATTTTAACCGCGGTGCATAAGGATTAGCAGTACTTATTGATTTCTGTCCTTCCTTGGTGAGTAAGGGGATTTTAACCCCTGTCTTTAGAATCACAATCTAATATTTTAGTTAAACTATACTTACTAGTAACACCAGCCTCACATGAGTTCTGGTTTAATGACAAGGAGAATTACCGGAATTAGGTGCATGGCTATTAATAGATGTTCTCGGGTGTGGAAGGGTGGGAGTTTTATAATATGGTGTGGTGTAGGGCCTCGTTGAGACATTAGGAACATGTATAGGGAATAACCTGCTGTAATTAGTGTTCCTACCCCTGTGAGGGCGATGGTTCATGGGGATCAATTAAATAGGGTTGTAATAATTATAAGCTCTCCTATAAGGTTTGGCAAGGGGGGCAGTGCTAAGTTGGCAAGATTAGCAATGAATCATCATACTGCTGTCAGGGGGAAGATCATTTGTAGTCCTCGGGCAAGCATTATGGTGCGACTATGGGTTCGTTCGTAGGCCGTGTTGGCTAGGCAAAATAGTATTGAGGAGACTAATCCGTGGGCAATTATTAAAATGATTGCCCCCGAGAATCCTCAGGGGGTTTGAATTAGGATGCCCCCTGCTACAAGTCCTATGTGGCTGACAGATGAATAAGCGATCAGTGATTTTAAATCTGTCTGGCGTAAGCAGATAGACCCGGTCATAATAATCCCTCATAGCGCTAGAATGATGAACGGATATACTAGTTCCTTCGATAGTGGGTCTAGTATAATTATTATTCGTATTATTCCGTATCCCCCTAGTTTTAGTAATACCGCCGCTAGTACTATTGACCCTGCGACGGGGGCCTCTACATGTGCCTTCGGGAGCCACAGGTGTACGCCGTAAAGGGGTATTTTTACCAGAAATGCAATTAGACAGCCGGCCCACCAGATTTTATGGCCTCAGGAGTTCAGTAGCAGTGGTTGAGAATACTGGATTACTAGCATGGATAGGGTACCTGTGGATTGTTGTAGCAGAAGTAGGGCAACTAGAAGGGGTAGTGAACCTGCTAAGGTGTAGAATAGAAAATAGGTCCCCGCGTTAAGCCGCTCGGTTTGGTTTCCCCATCGGGTAATAATAATAAGAGTTGGAATGAGTGTAGCTTCAAATATAATATAAAACATAATGATTTCTGTAGCACCAAATGCTATAATTAGAAAAGTTTGTAAGGAGGCCAAAAGTGAAATATAAAGGCGCTGTCGGGTAATAGGTTCTGGATTAATATGATTTTGGCTGGCTAAAATTATTAATGGAAGAAGTCAACATGTTAATACTAAGAGAGGGGTTGAGAGTGGGTCTGTGGCTAGGTATGCATTTGATGAGGCTCATCCGGTTTCTGACGCTCATTTTAATCATGTAAGGCTAACAATTGCAATTGAGAGGCTGTGCGTAATTGTAGCTGTTCAGAGTCACTTAGGAGAAACTAGCCAGATTGTGGGAAATAGCATAACTGTTGGGATTAAAACTTTTAGCATTGTAAGAGATTAAGATTTTGTAGTCGGTCAGTTCCGTGGGTACGGGCTGTAGCTACTAACAGTGCGAGGCCCGTGCTTGCTTCGCAAGCGGAGAAAGCTAGCAGGAGTATGGGGGCAGTTGAGAAGCTTGTGGACTCGAATTGAAGGGCTCATAGGGCTAGTGCAATAAATAAGGATAATATTATCCCCTCTAAACATAAAAGTGCTGAGAGTAGATGGGTTCGATGGAATGCTAAACCCATTAGCCCTAAAATAAATGCTGAGCTAAAACTGAAATGTACTGGTGTCATAAGGGGGTCGTGGACTTAAACCACAATTTTCTGAGCCGAAATCAGAGGTCTTGTTTTGGACTAACTCCCTTATTCTGCTCATTCTAGGCCACCTTGGGTTCATTCGTAGACTAGTCCGAGGGTTAATAAAATGAGAACTGAGGTTGCTCAGAAGAATGTTCCTGTTGGGTTGTGGAGCTGGTCTCCTCAGGGTAGGGGAAGAAGGAGTGCGATCTCTAAATCAAATAGGAGAAACAAGATGGCGACTAGAAAAAATCGCAGGGAGAAGGGCAATCGTGCGGATCCTAAAGGGTCAAACCCACATTCGTATGGGGAAAGCTTTTCTGCGTCTGGATTTATTTGCGGTAACCAGAAAGATACCATTGCTAAAATTGAGGACAAGGTTATTGTAATAATAAGAATAGTTGTAATTAAATTCATTATCTTTCCCTGGGGTTTAACCAAGACCAAATGATTGGAAGTCACTTATACTAATTTTAATACTAGAAAGATATGAGCCTCATCAATAGATGGAGACGTAGAGGAATAGTCATACTACGTCAACAAAGTGTCAATATCAGGCAGCGGCTTCGAAGCCGAAGTGGTGTTCAGATGTAAAGTGGTATTGAATTTGGCGGAGAAGGCATACGGCTAAGAAGGTTGACCCAATAATGACGTGTAGTCCGTGGAAGCCTGTGGCTACGAAAAATGTAGAACCATATACTCCGTCTGCAATTGTAAAAGGTGCCTCGTAATACTCAATGGCTTGTAGCGCAGTAAAATATAGCCCTAGTAAAATCGTAAGTGCGAGCGATTGAATGGTCTGTTTACGTTCACCTTCTATAATGCTGTGATGGGCTCATGTAACTGTTACTCCCGATGCTAGTAGAACAGCTGTATTTAGAAGAGGGACTTCAAACGGGTCTAACGTAGTAATCCCTGTAGGGGGTCAGCACCCTCCTAGCTCAGGAGTTGGGGCTAGACTCGCGTGGTAGAAAGCTCAAAAGAATCCTAGGAAGAAAAATACTTCTGAGGTGATAAATAGAATTATACCATAACGCAGGCCTTTTTGTACAGGGGGTGTATGGTGGCCTTGAAAGGTCCCCTCTCGAATAATGTCGCGTCATCATTGAAATATTGTAAGGAGAAGAAGGATTAGTCCGAGGGTTATAAGTGTTGTTGAATGGAAGTGGAACCAGATTGCTAGGCCGGATGTTATTAGTAGAGCACCGACAGCTCCGGTTAGAGGTCATGGGCTGGGATCAACCATGTGATATGCATGTGCTTGGTGTGCCATTAGATGTTTTCTTGTAAATATAGGCTTAAAAGTAGAACAAATACATAGGCTTGAATTATTGCTACTGCGACCTCTAGGAGTGTGAGCAGGAATAAAACGGCGGCAGTTAAGATTGCCACTGTTGGCATCATTGGTATAAGTACAAATACAGCTGTGGCAATAAGTTGAATCAGTAAGTGACCTGCAGTTAAGTTGGCTGTTAGTCGCACCCCAAGGGCTAAGGGTCGAATAAATAGACTAATTGTTTCGATGATAATTAATACTGGGATTAGGGGCACGGGGGTACCCTCTGGTAAAAGATGTCCTAGGGCTACTGTTGGCTGATTTCGCATCCCAATAATTACTGTGGCTAACCACAGTGGAACTGCAAGTCCTATATTTAATGATAATTGTGTTGTGGGGGTAAAGGTGTATGGAAGCAGGCCGAGCATATTAATGGTAATAAGAAATACTATTAATGAGGCAAATAACAGGGCTCATTTATGCCCCCCCACATTTAGGGGAAGAAGTAGTTGGTTGGTGAAGCGGTTAATAAATCATGTTTGCAGAGTGACTAGGCGATTATTTAGCCATCGAGATGGTGGGGTTGGAAATAGCACCCATGGGAGTGCAATTGCAACGGTGATGAGTGGAATACCCAGGAAGGAGGGACTTGCAAATTGGTCAAAGAAGCTCATTATCATGGTCAGTCTCAAGGCTCAGTTTTATGTTTTTCTTCGCTTATTGGGGCGGGTTCATTGGGTGTTGTATGACTTAAAATTTTAGTTGGGATAATAGTAAGGAAGATAATTCACGAGAATACTAGGATAGCAAATCAGGGGTTGGGATTTAGTTGGGGCATTTCACTAGAGGTGGTCGGTAGTCACCAAACTTTGGCTTAAAAGGCCAACGCTTTGTCCAATAATTAGCTTTCTAGTGAGGCGTCTTCTAACATAAGTGAGGATCAGCTTTCGAAATGTTCTAGTGGGACGGCTTCAACTACGATAGGTATAAAGCTGTGGTTAGCACCACAGATTTCAGAGCATTGTCCATAAAATACGCCTGGGCGTGAGGCAATGAAAGCGGTTTGATTTAACCGGCCAGGCACTGCGTCTATTTTTACGCCCAGGGATGGGACGGCCCATGAGTGTAGTACATCTTCAGCGGACACTAGGACACGAATTGGGGATTCCATCGGTACGACCATTCGGTGATCTGTTTCCAGAAGCCGGAACTGGCCTGGAGCAAGGTCTTGGGTTGGGATCATATAGGAGTCAAAGCCCAGGTCTTCATAGTCTGTGTATTCGTAGCTTCAGTATCATTGATGTCCTATTGCTTTAATTGTTAGATGGGGATCATTAATTTCGTCTATAAGGTATAAAATTCGAAGGGACGGCAGGGCGATTAGAACTAGAATAACAGCTGGTAAAATGGTTCATACAATTTCGATTTCCTGGGAGTCTAAGATGTATTTGTTTGTTAGCTTGGTTGAAACCATCGCAATAATAATATAAAGCACTAAAGTGCTAATTAAGAATACAATTATTAGGGCATGATCATGGAAGTGAAGAAGCTCTTCTATAACGGGTGATGCCGCATCTTGGAATCCTAGTTGTGTGGGGTGTGCCATTAAGCTCGGGTTATAAGACATGCAGGGATTTAACCTGCAATACCACCTTGACAAGGTGGCGTAATTTACATTTTACTAATGTCTTCTGAAGAAAGTGACAGAGTGGTCATGTGACTGGCTTGAAACCAGTATATGGGGGTTCAATTCCTTCCTTTCTCGTTAGTTTGATTGAACTTGAACGAATGCGGGCTCTTCAAATGTGTGGTAGGGGGGTGGGCAGCCGTGAAGTCACTCTACATTCGTCATGGTTATTTCTACTGAGGATACTTCCCGTTTGGCAGCAAAGGCTTCTCAGAGAATAAATAGGAACATAATTACTGCCACTAGAGAAATGAGTGACCCGATAGATGACACTGTATTTCATAGGGCATAGGCGTCTGGGTAGTCAGAGTACCGTCGTGGTATTCCTGCCAGTCCTAGGAAATGTTGTGGAAAGAATGTTAGGTTAACACCAATAAATATTACTCCGAAGTGGATCTTTGTTCAGGTGTCATTTAGGGTGTAACCTGAAAATAGTGGGAATCAATGGACAAATGCTGCTATAATAGCAAATACGGCCCCTATTGAGAGTACATAGTGGAAATGTGCGACTACATAATACGTATCGTGGAGTACAATGTCAAGCGACGAGTTGGCTAGAACAATTCCTGTGAGGCCCCCTACTGTGAAAAGGAAAATAAAGCCCAGCGCTCATAACATTGGTGTCTCTCATTTGATTGAGCCCCCGTGAAGCGTGGCAAGTCAGCTAAATACTTTTACCCCTGTTGGAATAGCAATAATTATTGTTGCGGACGTAAAATAGGCACGGGTGTCTACGTCTATTCCAACAGTAAACATGTGATGGGCTCATACAATAAATCCTAGAAGGCCGATGGCTATTATAGCTCAGACTATTCCTATGTAGCCAAATGGTTCTTTTTTACCGGCGTAATAGGCTACGACATGTGAGATAATACCGAATCCTGGTAAAATAAGAATATAGACTTCTGGGTGACCAAAAAATCAGAACAGGTGTTGATATAAAATTGGGTCACCTCCCCCTGCTGGGTCGAAGAATGTAGTATTTAGGTTACGGTCTGTTAGGAGCATTGTAATTCCGGCGGCTAGAACTGGAAGAGATAGAAGAAGAAGTACGGCTGTTACAAGCACGGCTCATACAAAGAGGGGCGTTTGATACTGGGAGATAGCTGGAGGTTTTATATTAATAGTTGTAGTAATAAAGTTAATTGCCCCTAAAATTGAGGAGACACCTGCCAAGTGAAGTGAAAAAATTGTTAGGTCTACTGATGCTCCTGCATGAGCAAGGTTCCCTGCTAGAGGGGGATAGACAGTTCACCCGGTTCCCGCCCCAGCCTCAACACCAGAAGAGGCTAGAAGCAGTAGAAATGATGGGGGCAGGAGCCAGAAGCTTATGTTGTTTATTCGTGGGAATGCTATATCAGGTGCTCCAATTATTAGTGGCACAAGTCAATTTCCGAATCCGCCAATGAGAATTGGCATTACTATAAAGAAAATTATTACAAAGGCATGGGCAGTAACAATAACATTATAAATTTGATCGTCACCAAGAAGTGATCCGGGTTGGCTTAATTCAGCTCGAATAAGGAGGCTTAAAGCAGTCCCCACTATTCCGGCTCAGGCACCAAATACAAGATAAAGGGTGCCAATGTCTTTGTGGTTTGTAGAAAAGAATCAGCGCGTAATTGCCACAGGTAGGATAGCCGAGCGCTTAGGCGGTGGGTTGTAGCCCCGAAGACAGAGGTTTAAGTCCTCTTCCTACCAGAGCCCCGTGGTGAAGCACACACTGAATTGCAAATTCAGAGACGTAGACTAACAGTCTGCCGGGGCTTTTCCCGCCTTACCCGGCTTACGGCGGGAAAAGTAGATGGATGCTCGCTGGCTTGAGCACTTAGCTGTTAACTAAGATTTTGTAGGATCGAGGCCTTCCCATCTAGTAAGGCCTTAGTTTAACAAAAACATTTGATTTGCATTCAGAAAATGCAAGATAAACTCTTGTAGGTCTTAGCCAGGGACTAGAAGATTTTCACTTCTGCTTAGAGCTTTGAAGGCTCTTGGTCTAATGCTATCCTAAGTCCCTAGGTAGCTAATATTAAAATAGCTGGTGTCACGGGTAGGAGGCCAAGTGCAACTGTGGTAGAGAGGGTTAGTGGCAGGGAGGCTTGGGTCGTTTGAACTCGCCAGGGGGTAATTGAGTTGGTGGTATTTGGGGAAATGGTCAATGCCATTGCGTAGCATAGCCGTAGGTAGAAGTACAGGCTGAGCAGGGCGGCCAGGGCCATAATTGTGGCGGTAATTGGAAGATTCTGTTTTGCTAGCTCTTGAAGGATTAGCCACTTCGGTATAAATCCCGTTAATGGGGGGAGTCCCCCCAGGGACAATAGGACTAGGGCAGTAGTCGCCGTTAAAATCGGGTTATTTGATCAGGCTATTGCCAGGGTATTAATTTTTGTGGAAGATGATGATTTCAATGTAAGAAATGCTGCCGAGGTTATAAAGATATAGGTTCCCAATGCAAGGAGTGTAAGTTGGGGGGCATATTGGAGAATAATTAATATTCAGCCTATGTGGGCGATGGACGAATAGGCTAAGATCTTCCGCAGCTGGGTCTGATTAAGTCCGCCCCACCCGCCTACTAGTGTAGATATGAGTCCTAGTGCCGTTAGTAGTAATGGATCAATGGTCTGGGCTGTTTGAATAATGAGGGCAAGCGGGGCAAGTTTTTGTCAGGTGGATAAAATTAAGCCCGTTAAGAGATCTAGCCCTTGAAGGACTTCTGGTATCCAGAAGTGTATTGGTGCTAATCCAATTTTAAGTGCCAGGGCAGTAATAATTATTGCACTAGCAACGGGGCTTGACATATTATTTATGTCCCACTCTCCTGTAATTCAAGCATTTGTTGTACTTGCGAACAGGATTATTGCTGCCGCGGTAGCTTGGGTGAGGAAATATTTTGTAGTGGCTTCTACCGCTCGGGGGTGGTGGTGTTGTGCCATTAGGGGAACAATTGCTAGAGTATTAATTTCTAGGCCTATCCAGGCTAGCAGTCAGTGGGAGCTGGCAAAGGTCAGGGTGGTTCCTAGCCCTAGGCTAGATAGAAGAATTATAAATACGTAGGGGTTCATTGATGGAGGAGGGACTTTAACCGTCATGTTCGGGGTATGGGCCCGAAAGCTTAATTAGCTGACCCCATCATTAGAAAGTGGTGTAGAGGAAGCACTAAGAGTTTTGATCTCTTGGGCATGGGTTCGACCCCCTTCTTTCTAAGAACTGAGGGGATTTTAGCCCCTGTGAGCCACTCTATCAAAGTGGTCCTTAAGCATTCGGGCACAGTTCCTGAATTACAGTTGTGGGGGGAGGCCTGCCATTGCAATCGGTAGAGCGGTGTGTCATAATACTAGGGCAAGCGTTAGGGGGAGGAAATTCTTTCACACGAGGTGTATTAACTGGTCATACCGAAACCGTGGGTAGGAGGCTCGTACCCATAAAAATATGATAGACAGGAGCGCGGCCTTACATATAAGACCAATTGTTGTTAGCTCTGGCATGTGGGGGAAGTGTGAAGTGCCTAAAAACAAGACGGCTGAGAGGGTATTTATTAACAAAATATTTGCATATTCGGCGAGGAAAAATAGCGCGAAGGGCCCGCCTGCATATTCTACATTAAAGCCCGAGACTAGTTCTGATTCTCCTTCTGTTAAATCAAACGGTGCCCGGTTTGTTTCAGCTAAAGTTGAGATGTACCATATTGCAGCTAGGGGTCAGGCAGGGGCTAGGAGTCAAATGCTTTCTTGGGCTGTATTAAACGTTTGAAGGGTATATCCTCCTGAAAAAATAATTACCGATAAAAGAATTAACCCAAGACTTACCTCGTACGAGATTGTTTGAGCTACTGCTCGAAGAGCCCCAATTAAGGCATACTTTGAATTTGATGCTCATCCTGATCCTAGGATGGAGTACACCGCTAGGCTTGACAGAGCAAGAATAAATAATACCCCTAAGTTCAAATCAATTACTGGGTGTGGTATGGGCATGGGTGCTCATAGCGTCATGGCTAGCGTAAGGGCAAGAATTGGCGTTGCTAAAAATAAGAATGGGGATGATGTAGAGGGGCGCACGGGCTCCTTAATAAATAATTTAACTCCATCAGCAATTGGCTGTAGGAGCCCGTAGGGTCCTACTACGTTAGGCCCTTTCCGTAGTTGCATATACCCTAGAACTTTTCGTTCAATTAGGGTTAGGAAGGCTACTGCTAGTAGCACCGGTACAATGTAGGCTAGGGGGTTAATTAGGTGGCTTATTAAAGTGCTTAGCATAAACTGGGAAGAGGATTTGAACCTCTGATTTAAAGGGCTTAGGCCTTTCGCAATTTACCATGCTCTGCCACCCCAGTATGCCTTTATATTGGGCGGCAGGGGTTTTGGCCCTCCCTTTATTTAATTTATTTGTTTTCATTAATTAGGGGTGGGGCGTGCTTCAAGTATAGGCCCCTCTTTTCCGATCCTTTCGTACTAGGAAAAGTAGCGTTACAGATAGAAACTGACCTGGATTGCTCCGGTCTGAACTCAGATCACGTAGGACTTTAATCGTTGACAAACGAACCCTTAATAGCGGCTGCACCATTAGGATGTCCTGATCCAACATCGAGGTCGTAAACCCCCTCGTCGATATGGACTCTGGGAGAGGATTGCGCTGTTATCCCTAGGGTAACTTGGTTCGTTGATCGGCTGTTTGGCCGGATCATTTATGGTCAGATGTTCTGCGGCTTAGAGATGTCTCTCTTGGTTTTAGGGGTTTAGCCCATTCCACTCGGAGGCTGGTTTTTCCTCCGCGGTCGCCCCAACCGAAGGTAAAATTTCATTTTCCACTAAGTTTCTGCTCTTTATTTAGTTGTTTGACGTGGTTGAATTTTGTACCTTAAGCTCCAAAGGGTCTTCTCGTCTTGTAGAATTATACCCGCTTCTGCACGGATAGATCAATTTCACTGACTGGAAAGGGGAGACAGTTAAGCCCTCGTTTAGCCATTCATACAGGTCTCTATTTAAAAGACAAGTGATTGCGCTACCTTTGCACGGTCAAAATACCGCGGCCGTTGAACCCGTAGTCACTGGGCAGGCTGGACCTCCTATACTTAGTTTATTCGCAGGAGGCGATGTTTTTGGTAAACAGGCGAGGCTTGCGTTTGCCGAGTTCCTTCCCTTTCTTTTAGTCTTTCCTTTAATATGTGGCACTCCAGTGTGGGGTTAACGATTATTTAATTGCGGGATTTTCCTGGTTTTTCTATTGTCCGCAGTACTCTCTTTATTTGGGTTCGTTAATTTCCAGTGGTTTGTCCGATCTGGTGTACACTTGTGCCCGGAGAAGAACAAATCTTCTTGTTACTCATTTTAGCATAATTTCTTCCATGTGGACATGGGATAGCCTGATATTATTAGGGGAATAAGATTTTTTATCGTTATAATAAACTTCTTTCTGTCTGAGCTTTAACGCTTTCTGCTTAGATGGCTGCTTTTAGGCCCACTAGAACAGCGTGTTTTGAATATTATGATCTTTATCCTCCTGTAAAGGTTGTATCCTTTGTTAGAGGGGCTGTACCCCCTTTAACTAACTCCCGTACATTTCCCTAGTATCTTAAATAATGTTTTGGTTTGGGGCATACGGGGCTGAACTTCTATCCATTTCTCAGGCAACCAGCTATCACCAGGTTCGGTAGGTCTGTCACTTCTACCCGGAGCTCTTCCCACTCTTTTGCCACAGAGACGGGTTAGCCCTAAATTATATAGGCTGTCTCGGGGTAGCTCACCTGGTTTCGGGGTTTCAAACTAAAGGTCTCTTTGCTTGAGTATACTGGCTAAATCATGATGCAAAAGGTACAAGGTCTAGTCTTTGTTTTTTAGTGCTTATATGGGTTATTTCATTTCTCTTTCAGCTTTCCCTTGCGGTACTTTTTCTATTGCTCTGGGCTGAACCTTTTCTGTCTCCCATACTCAGGTAAAAAAATGGTTTAATTTTTGGGGTTGAGTTATGTTTTGTTATGAACATTGCTGTATTATGTTGATGGTCAGGCTAGCTGTTTGGCTCAGGGCGATCCAACTTGCATGGATGTCTTCTCGGTGTAAGTGAGATGCTTAGCTACTCAGCCACGCCCTGAATTTAATCCAAGTGCACCTTCCGGTACACTTACCATGTTACGACTTGCCTCCCCTTGTCAGTGCTTTCTTATTATATATTTTTATTGCATTTCGACAGGGGAGAGTGACGGGCGGTGTGTACGCGCCTTAGAGCCGGGTTCAAAAGGACACTCTGTTTCCTTTTTACTACTAAATCCTCCTTCAAGCACTATTTCATGTTACATATTCGTAGTGTTCTATAATAGAAAATGTAGCCCATTTCTTCCCACTTCGTACGCTACACCTCGACCTGACGTTCTGGGTTGTGCCCATTTTGCTTACTTTTATTGCCTTCACAGGGTAAGCTGGCGACGGCGGTATATAGGCTGGGGTGGCTAGAAGTGGTGAGGTTTAACGGGGGTTATCGGTTCTAGAACAGGCTCCTCTAGGGGGGTCTAAGGCACCGTCAGGTCCTTTGGGTTTCAAGCTGATGCTCGTAGTACCCTGGCGGATGTCTAATTGTAGTTGGACATCTGAGTTTATAGCTAAGCATAGTGGGGTATCTAATCCCAGTTTGTTCCTTAGCTTTCGTGGGTTCAGGTGGACTTTATTAAAGCTACTTTCGTGTGGTTGGGCTTCGGACACCTAGAAGCGTATGACGGCCAAAGGGCCATTTGGCTTTATTATGTTGCTCTCCTTAACCACCCTTTACGCCGTAATACTATTAACTAGGGCCTCTCGTTTAACCGCGGTGGCTGGCACGAGTTTTACCGGCCCTCTTAACCCTGACTAAGTCAAGTTTTCACTTATGGCTTAATGTTTATCACTGCTGAATTCCCTTGGGGGTGTGGCTTGGCCAGGCGTCTTGGGCTAAAACTTGTGCCTGATGCCCGCTCCTCGTCCCCGGGCGGGGGATTGAGGGCATACTCACGGGGTTGCGGAGACTTGCATGTGTAAGTTGGGCTAGAGCTGATAGTAAGGTCAGGACCATGCCTTTGTGCATGCGGAGCTTCTTAGGGCCCATCTTAACATCTTCAGTGTTATGCTTTGTATTAAGCTACGCTAGC